ATTTAATTTTAGAGTTTATTGTTAAGTTTGTAAAGCATGGATCAGCTTTTTTATACCTTTTTTTATCAAACTTCTCTGCTAGTAACTTTTTAAATGCTGGTACAGGGTTTTTTTTTATGTAGAATGATGCGTAAAGATATGCACAAGCCTATATCTAATGAAATATATATATATATAATAGAAACCATATATATATCTGTTTAATATTGTTATTATAATTGTTAAGGTTCTTAGATATAAAGTATAAAAATATCTAAGAACCTTAATTAAGAAAATATATAACTTGTTACTATGACTAATATTATTATATTATATTATAGAGGTTACATACTTATATGATATATCCTATTATATTAATCAATGTAATCCTTTAATTTAGTACAAGGGATTCAATTCTTTAAGGTTTAAAAAAAGAATTGAATCCCTACTTCTGAATTGTACTTATGTTTAGTGTAATTAGATGTAATAGTTCTATTAATTAGTTAACCCTTTATTTGATAAGCACAAGTACCCATTATAAATAGAATATTTGATAATATTGTAATAGTATAGGTATAAGACATTCATATATATATATACCTGACCCATAACTTCTAATGTTACTATTAAAGTTTTATTCTAGCTAAAGAATTTTCTATCGGGTTGTTTCACATGTAATTAATTGGGAGTTAGATAAAGACATCTAAAAGATTCTTTAATATTGTTGTATTCGCAGTGTTTTGTATTGGTCACTCAAGGTAACTTGGATCCAGTAATTTTGTTAATTCCGGCAAAACTCGTGCCAGCCGCCGCGGTTACACGAAGGGGGTAAGAATATTTTATTGGTTTGTAATTAATTTTTTAAGAGGTTAGAAAAAGGAATTTATTAGGTGAAATTTTAAATTTTTAGTTAATCGTAAAATCGTTGAATGAAGTTATGAAGTTTAGGAGATAAACTGGGATTAGATACCCCATTATTCTAAAAGTTAAAATAAAATCAGAGTAGTAATAGTTATGTTCTTGAAACTCAAAGAATTTGGCGGTGTTTTAATCCGGTCAGAGGAACCTGTCCCGTAATCGATAACCCACGTTTATTTGACTTAATTTAGTATTCAGCTTGTATACCGCCGTCATAAGAGTGATTCGAGAGAATACCCTCAAGGTTTCTGATTAGGAAAGATGTCAGGTCAAGGTGCAGTTTATAATTAAGGGGAGATGGGTTACAATAATTTTAATTACACGGACATTTTTTTGTAAAAGAAGATTGAAGGTGGATTTGGATGTAATAAAAGGAATGAAGTTTTTATGATAACGGCTCTAAAACAAGCACACATCGCCCGTCGCTCTCGTTTTTTAAGGCGAGATAAGTCGTAACATAGTAGATGTACCGGAAGGTGTCTCTAGAAAGTCAAAATAGAGCTTGATTAGTTAAGCTTCTCATTTACACTGGGATGAAGTCGTGCGAATCGATATATTTTGAAAGAAGGAATTAATGCAAATAATTAGGTTATAGAATGAAGGTAGGTAAACCAATTTTAAGAAATTAGTTTTAGTAAAGGGTAAAGAACAAATAAATGTAAGAATAAAGCAGTACCGTGAGGGAAAATTGAAATACTTGAAAACGGGTTTAGGAAAAAGTAGACTTTATGTTGTACCTTTTGTATCAGGGTTTAATAATTAGGTGGGAAGAGTCCAATATCTCGATATGAGGAGTGCTATAAGTTTAAAATAGTTTAGGTAGCAAACTAATTGTTCATAGGTTTATAGGAATGAAATATTAAACGGTCCTCAAGGTATCTAGTTTCTTGAGAAATGAATTTAATTCAGGGGTTGGAGAATAGGAAGACTTTGTCTTCAAATTTAAAAATACCTTTATGTTGTGGGGGATAAGCTCCGCAATAGTGTTAAAACTTTATAAAAAGAAAAATGAGTAGGCTTGAAAGTAGCCATCTATTTAAAGATGTTATAATTTATTTTTTGAGGATTTAATTTTAAAGAGTTTAAGGAGTGTACTAAGAAATAATCTATAATGGGTAAAGATTAGTTATAATGTTAAAATGAGTATAGAATATTAAAAGATAGTAAAGTTTTAAGAAGGAACTCGGCAAATATAATGCTCGCCTGTTTATCAAAAACATCGCCTTTTGGGAAAATAGAAGGTCTAGCCTGCCCACTGAAGAATTAAAGGGCCGCGGTATATTGACCGTGCAAAGGTAGCATAATCATTAGTCTTCTAATTAAAGGCTGGAATGAATGGTTGGACGAGGTATTAGCTGTCTCCTTAAAATTATCTAAAATTTAACTTTTTAGTCAAAAGGCTGAAATAAAATTGGAGGACGAGAAGACCCTATAGATCTTTATATTTTAAATATTTAATCACTTTAGAAGGTTTAAGATTCAATAGGTTAAATATTTTGTTGGGGTGACAGGAAGATAACACAAACTATTTTTATAATTAAAACATTGATGTATGAATGTATGATCCGTATTAACGATTAAAAGACTAAGTTACCTTAGGGATAACAGCGTAATCTTTTTTGAGAGTTCTAATCGACAAAAAGGGTTGCGACCTCGATGTTGGACTAAGGGTTATTCTTGGGTGTAGAAGTTCAAGGTTTAGGTCTGTTCGACCTTTGAATCCTTACATGATCTGAGTTCAGACCGGCGTAAGCCAGGTTGGTTTCTATCCTCAATTTTAGATAATATTTTAGTACGAAAGGACCAAATATTAGAGACATTCTTTGGAATTTGAATATCAATAACTACTTTGGCAGATAAGTGCAATGGATTTAGAATCCTTGAATGGAGATTAGGTCTTCAGGTAGTAAATGTTTTATAAGGATTTAATTTTAGGGTTAGTCAGTAGATTATTATTAGTGATTTGTGTATTAGTGGGTGTTGCGTTTTTAACGTTGTTAGAACGTAAAGTGTTAGGGTATATTCAAATTCGAAAGGGGCCAAATAAGGTAGGGTTTTGAGGAATTCCCCAACCGTTTGCAGATGCAATTAAATTATTTACAAAGGAACAAACTTACCCAAGAGTGTCTAACTATTTACCGTATTATATTTCCCCTATTTTTAGCTTATTTTTAGCATTGATAGTGTGGTTAATTATGCCCTATTTAACAGGGCTTCATAACTTTAGTTTAGGGCTACTCTTTTTCTTATGTTGTACTAGATTAGGAGTATATACTGTGATGGTGGCGGGGTGAGCGTCGAATTCAAATTACGCGTTATTGGGAGGGTTACGAGCAGTAGCTCAAACAATCTCTTACGAAGTAAGCTTGGCATTAATTTTACTTTCTTTCGTTTTCTTAATTGGGGGTTATAGTTTATTAGATTTTAAACTTTATCAAGAGTACACATGGTTTTTATTTTTAACGTTTCCTTTAGCTTTAGCTTGGTTTGCTTCTTGTCTGGCTGAAACCAATCGGACTCCATTTGATTTTGCGGAAGGGGAGTCCGAGTTGGTTTCAGGATTCAATGTGGAATATAGAAGAGGAGGATTTGCGTTAATTTTTATAGCAGAGTATGCTAGTATTTTGTTTATGAGAATGTTATTTTGTGTTTTGTTTTTGGGTTGTGATGTTTTAAGAATGTGATTTTATTTTAAGTTAGTTTTCCTGGCTTTTATATTTATTTGGGTGCGGGGGACACTCCCGCGGTTTCGGTATGATAAACTTATGTTTTTGGCTTGAAAGAGCTTTTTGCCCTTATCGTTGAATTATTTAATTTTCTTTAGTGGGTTAAAGATTTTATCTATGGGTTTAGGTGTTTAATTGAACTTTTTAAGTAAAGCCAATAGAGGAGTCGAACCTCTTCTGTATGCTTTCAAAACATAAATTATCCACATAATAATTAGCTAATCTAGCAGGGAGTCTCAAAGTTTAAACATTAAAGGGTTTAAAAGGTAGTAAAGAAAATAAACGACTGTTAGGATTTGACCTAAAAGAATATATGGGTCTTCAACTGGTCGAGCACCAATCCACGTGAGTAAGATTACGATGGAAAGTAAAGATCAAAATATAATTTGGTTGATGGGATAAAATTCTAACCCACGGAAGTTACTTTTGTTGACAAAAGGAAGAATAAAAAGAATGGCAATGGAGAGTACTAAAGCGATAACTCCTCCAAGCTTATTGGGGATTGATCGTAAAATGGCGTAAGCAAAGAGGAAGTATCATTCGGGTTGAATATGTACGGGGGTTACTAAAGGGTTTGCCGGAATAAAATTATCGGGGTCACCCAATAAGTAAGGGTTTAATAAGGTTAAAAGAGTTAAGGTTATTAAGAGAACCATAAACCCAAAAATATCCTTGAAAGTGAAGTATGGGTGAAAGGGAATTTTGTCTACATCACTATTTACTCCAAGAGGGTTATTTGATCCTGTTTGATGCAGAAATAAAAGATGAATTATTGTAGCCGCGGCTACAATAAAGGGGAGTAAGAAATGGAAAGTAAAGAATCGGGTCAAGGTGGCGTTATCAACAGCAAATCCTCCTCAAACCCATTGAACCAAGTCTATACCTAAATAGGGGATAGCGGAAAGAAGATTTGTAATAACGGTGGCCCCTCAGAAGGACATTTGTCCCCAAGGTAAAACATATCCTATAAAAGCTGTTCCTATCACTAAAAATAATAACAATACTCCTACTATTCATGTATGTATGAATTGGTAAGATCCATAATATATACCACGTCCTACATGTAGGTATAAACAAATAAAGAAAAAGGAAGCACCATTAGCGTGGAGAGTCCGGAGAAACCACCCATAATTTACATCTCGGCAAATATGAGCAACACTTGAAAAGGCGAGATCGATATGAGCGGTATAGTGCATGGCTAAAAATAAACCGGTGGCGATTTGAATCACTAAACATAATCCTAACAAGGAACCAAAGTTTCATCAAGCAGAAATATTAGAAGGGGCGGGTAAATCTACTAGGGCGTTATTGGCAATTTTAAAAAGAGGGTGGTGTAAGCGAAGAGGTTTAAACATTAGTTTTTCGAGCGAAGAGGACCCTCAAAGATTTGAGTGACTGTAACTACGGCTACCAAGGTTAAAAATAAATAAAGAACTAATAACAAAGTCAGTAAATGAGTAGGGTGGTTGTATAGTTTGATTAGTAAGTTTAACACAGGTTGAGGGGATGACCACCCTAAAACGTCGGCTTGGTCCGAATAGTTTGAGATTGTTCAAAGAGAAGGGTCGTTGAAGTACGAGGTGGTTAGAATGATTAGGATGAATAAGGAACCAAAGATTATGGTTTGGGCTGAGATAGAAAATATTTCATTAGAAGCTAAACTCGTAACGTAAATAAATAATACTAGTATACCACCTAAGAAAACCAAAAACAGAATGTAAGAAAACCAAAAACTAGGCGCTAATAGTCCAGTGATGAGAGAAATTAAAAGAGTCTGGCACAATAAAATTAAGCCTATGGCTAAAGGGTGTCTTATTGTGAGGAACGTAAAACCAACGGTGAGGCTGATGGAGAGTAAAATTAATTGTGTCAAAACAGAGGGTAGTTTATAAAAATATTAGTTTTGGGGACTAAAGATAGGGCAAGAGCTTTACCTCTGAAGTTTTAAGAGAAAAATTCTCATTATTGGTTTACAAGACCAAGGTTTTAGTTAAACTATTAAAACAAATGTTAAAATTATTATGACCAATTAGTTTAATTTTATTAGTTTTTGTGGGGGTAGGAGGATTTATTTCCAATCGGAAGCATTTATTGGCAACGTTGTTGAGATTAGAATTTATTGTTTTAAGCTTGTATGGGCTATTATTTATTTACTTGGCGAGTTTAGGGTGCGAAATGTATTTTACTATAGTGTTTTTAACGTTTGCGGTCTGTGAAGGAGCTTTGGGTTTGTCTATTTTGGTTTCTATAATTCGCACACACGGAAATGATTATTTCCAGTCATTTAGTATTTTGCAATGTTAAAGGTTATATTAGGGTTAATTGGTGTGATTCCTTTAGTTTTTATTTCACAAAGATGACATTTGGTACATGTGAGTTTTTATTTATTAACATTTATATTTATATTACTAGGAGGAGTTCCTTATATTTTTTACCAAGTAAGATATTTTTTGGGTTGTGATGTAATTTCGTTTGGTTTAATTTTATTGAGTTTTTGGATTTGTGGGTTAATAATTATGGCTAGACAATCTGTGTTAAAGTATGAATATTACCAGGGCTTATTTTTATTTATGATTTTATTCTTGATGTTAATATTATATTGTACTTTTAGTACTCAGAATTTATTTTTGTTTTATTTATTTTTTGAGGGATCTTTAATTCCAACATTGTTTTTAATTCTTGGGTGGGGGTACCAACCAGAGCGGGTGCAAGCGGGGATATATTTATTATTTTACACGTTATTGGCTTCACTGCCCTTATTAGTGGCTATTTTTTATATTTATCAAGGTAGAGGTAGATTATTTATTCCTTTTATGTTGAAGGATATTGTTTTGGATAGTAGAAGTTTATTATACATTGCATTAATTTTTGCGTTCTTAGTGAAAATACCCATATTTTTAGTACATTTATGGCTTCCTAAGGCCCACGTAGAGGCTCCGGTCAGAGGTTCTATAATTTTGGCGGGGGTACTTCTGAAATTAGGAGGGTATGGGCTATTACGAGTGTTTAATCTATTAACTAGATTGGGGATAAAGTTTAATTTTGTATGAATTGGGATTAGTTTAGTGGGCGGATGTTTAGTTAGATTTGTCTGTTTGCGACAAACTGATTTAAAGGCTTTGGTCGCCTACTCATCAGTAGCTCATATAGGATTGGTGTTAGGAGGCTTGATGACATTAAATTATTGAGGGGTATGCGGGGCTTTTACTCTTATAATTGCTCACGGGCTATGTTCTTCAGGGTTATTTTGTTTAACTAATATTTCATATGAGCGACTAGGGAGTCGTAGTTTAATTATTAACAAGGGGCTTTTAAATTTTATACCTAGAATAGCTTTATGGTGGTTTTTATTAAGTTCGGCTAATATAGCCGCTCCCCCAACCTTAAACTTATTGGGTGAAATTAGTTTGTTGAATAGATTAGTAGCTTGGTCTTGGGTAAGTATAATTGGGTTGGCTTTATTATCTTTCTTTAGTGCTGCGTATACTTTGTATTTATTTAGTTATAGCCAACATGGAAGTTTATATTCTGGGCTATACGCGACAGTAGGAGGGTATAGACGGGAATATTTATTATTATTTTTACATTGGGTGCCTTTAAACTTATTGATTTTGAAGAGTGAGCCAAGTTTATTGTGAATTTACCTGAATAGTTTAATAAAAATATTGATTTGTGGTGTCAAAAATGTAATTCGTTACTTCGGGTAGTGTTATGAAATTTATCAATTTGTTTTATTAGTTTTGTATTTTTATTGAGAACAAGAGTGAGTTTATTTACTTTAGGGGTGTTAAGATTATTAAAGGAAGTAACTATTTTTATTGAGTGAGAAGTGGTGAGTTTACAATCGTCAAGTATTGTGATAACTTTTTTGTTTGATTGAATGTCTTTAATTTTTATAAGTTTTGTGCTTTTAATTTCTTCTTTAGTCATTTATTACAGAGAAGAATATATGAGTGGGGATTATAATATTAACCGGTTTATTTTATTAGTGTTGATATTTGTAATATCAATAATATTATTGATTATTAGCCCAAATTTGATTAGTATTCTCCTTGGGTGGGATGGGCTAGGGCTAGTTTCTTATTGTTTAGTAATTTATTATCAGAATGTAAAGTCTTATAATGCGGGGATACTTACTGCGCTGTCAAACCGGATCGGTGACGTTGCGTTATTGTTGGCGATTGCGTGAATATTAAATTTCGGAAGTTTCAATTATATCTATTATTTAGAGGCTATAAAGAGAACGTGGGAGATGAGATTGGTTGGAGTGTTGGTGGTGTTAGCGGCGATAACGAAAAGAGCCCAAATTCCATTTTCGGCATGGTTACCCGCAGCGATAGCTGCGCCAACTCCTGTTTCGGCTTTAGTCCACTCTTCAACTTTAGTAACCGCGGGAGTGTACTTACTGATTCGGTTTAGTCCTTTAATCGCGGGGACTCCCGCGGCATCTTTCCTTTTACTTATTTCGGGATTGACAATATTTATAGCAGGGTTAGGGGCTAATTTTGAGTTTGACTTAAAGAAAATTATTGCTCTTTCTACATTGAGCCAACTGGGCTTAATGATAAGAATTTTGTCTATAGGGTTTTACAAATTGGCTTATTTCCACTTATTAACACATGCACTATTCAAGGCGTTGTTGTTTATATGTGCTGGGGCTGTAATTCATAATATAAAGGATTCCCAGGATATCCGTAATATGGGGAGCCTAGTGAGACAAATACCCTATACTTCTGCGTGTTTGAATGTGGCAAATTTAGCTTTATGTGGGATACCCTTTCTAGCTGGGTTTTATTCTAAGGATTTAATTTTGGAAATGGCGACACTAAGTTATTTAAATAGCTTTTCGTTTTTCTTATTTTTCTTTTCCACGGGGTTAACAATGTGTTACTCATTACGCTTAGTTTATTACAGCATGACCAGAGATTTTTACCCAGGGGTGTGCCACCCTATGAATGATGAGGGACATATTATATTGCGAGGCATGAGTGGCCTCTTATTAATGTCTGTGATCGGAGGGAGTATAATAAGTTGAATTTTATTTCCTACACCGGAAATAGTATGTTTACCTGTAGGACTTAAAACCTTAGCTTTAACAGTGAGTTTAAGAGGAGGATGGCTTGGCTATGAATTAGCTAAATTTAAGGTTGGGGAAGAAATGAAGAGTTTACAAAATTATGGGCCTGTTGTTTTTATAGGGTCGATGTGATTTATACCCTTTTTATCCACTTACGGAGTAAGTGGGGTGCCTTTAGGTATGGGGGAGAAGATGGTGAAAAGTATGGACCAGGGGTGGAGAGAAACTTTTGGAGGCCAAGGGCTATACAAAAGTTTACAAGATTTGTCTGTGTTAAATCAATGGCTTCAAGATAATAATTTAAAGATTTATTTAACTATTTTTATTTTTTGGGTAATTATTTTGGTTGGGCTTTCTTTGGCTTGTTTAAATAGCTTATATTAGAGCATAACACTGAAGATGTTAGGGAGATTTTAGGATCTTTGGACATTCATAAAGCCGAAGCTTCTTTTTACAGTGAAAATGTAATGTTTTAGGTAAACTACATGAATTTAGAAGTGTTAACGGATTTTAACCGCTAGAGAAAGAGTTAGCAGCTCTTGCATGGACACCACACTTCTTAAGTGGGGAGTGGCCCCAATTCTATCATTAACAGTGATAAGCCTCTGTTTTGGCTTCACTTAAAAGTAGGGATGAAAACCATCTAGGACCAGGTCGAAACTGGGAGCAAAACTATCGCTTCCTACTTGCTCTTTCTCCTTTTTTTTTAAGTTTTAAAAAGGAGAAAGGGCTAAGACAGGTTGAGTATCAACACCTTTTGGATGCAAACCAAATATTATTATTAACTACAGTCCTAATGGGCTCAATCAAGAGCTCCTTGGTTTCATTCATGGTAAAGGCCTAGGATGAGAATAAGGAGAAAAAAGATTCCTACACCCAACCAAATACTGGGACTCGAGAAAGGGAGGAGAATAATCAAGGGGAGTAATAAAACAATTTCTACATCAAAAATAAGAAAAATCACAGCGATTAAGAAGAACCGGAGAGAAAAAGGTAAACGAGAGGAGCTTTTAGGGTCAAACCCACATTCAAAAGGGGATCTTTTCTCTCGGTCGACAATAGATTTTTTTGACAGAAGAGCGGCTAATATTATTACAATAGTTGTGATTAAAATGAGGGTTACACCTAAAGAAGAAATTAATAAAATTATCTATTTTGGAATTATCCAAACCTTTTGATTGGAAGTCAAATATACTTTATACTAAATAGATAATTAACTACCTCATCAATAGATAGAAACATAAAGGAAGAGTCACACGACATCAACAAAATGTCAATATCATGCGGCTGCTTCAAACCCAAAATGGTGTGCTGCAGAAAAATGTTCAAAATAGTGTCGGAGCAAACAAACTAGTAGGAATGTAGTACCAATAATAACATGTAAACCATGGAATCCTGTTGCTATAAAAAAGGTTGAGCCGTAAACGGCATCTGCGATTGTGAAAGGTGCTTCGATGTATTCGTAGGCTTGTAAAATGGTAAAATAAATTCCTAAAAGAACGGTAAAGAAAAGACCTTGAAGGCCTTGAGAGTGGTTACCTTCCATAATACCATGGTGGGCTCATGTAACTGTTACCCCTGAAGCAAGTAGAATCGCGGTGTTTAGGAGAGGAATTTGTAGGGGGTTGAAAGGGGAGATCCCAGCGGGCGGTCAAATAGCCCCTAATTCGACGGTTGGAGAAAGTCTGCTGTGGAAGTAAGCTCAGAAGAAAGAAATAAAGAAAAATACTTCTGAAACAATAAATAAAATTATTCCTCAACGTAAACCTAACGTAACAATGTAGGTGTGTAACCCTTGGTAGGTTCCTTCTCGGGTAATGTCTCGTCATCATTGAATTATGGTAAGAGTTGTTAAAGTAAATCCTAGGAAGAGTAGTGTGGTGTTGTATTGGTGAAATCATTGAATTAATCCTCTTAAAGTTACTATAGCTCCAATGGCACCGGTTAGAGGCCATGGTCTTTGGTCTACTAGGTGGTAGGGGTGGTTACTGTGTGTTGACATTAGTTTACTTCACTAGAATATAGGGTGCTTAAGACAGCAAAGACGTAAGATTGAATAATAGCAACTGCGGACTCTAGGACAAGAAGAGCGATTTGTCCGATAATTAAGAATCTGAGAATCGTTAGGGAAAGGCTAGGTCCGGTATTACCTAGGAGAGTTATAAGAAGGTGGCCGGCAATTATGTTTGCTGCTAGTCGTACGGCGAGAGTCCCAGGTCGAATAACGTTACTAATCGTTTCAATGCATACCATGAAAGGCATTAGCACGGGTGGAGTCCCTTGGGGTACTAAATGGGCAAATATGTGTTGGGTATGGTTAATTCAACCGTAAAGTATGAAGCTTATTCATAAGGGTAAAGCTAAAGCTAGGGTGAAAGTTAAATGGCTAGAGCTAGTAAAAATATAAGGGAAGAGCCCTAAAAAATTATTAAATACAATTATAGAAAATAAGGAAATAAATAAGAATGTGCTTCCGACGTGCCCGGTGGGGCCAAGGAGGGTGTTGAATTCTTGATGTAGGGTAGAAGTTACCTTATTTCAAATCAAGGAGTACCGTGAAGGCATTAACCAGTAAGCCATTGGTAATAGAAGAATTCCTAGGAAAGTTCTAAGTCAATTTAAAGATAAATTTATAATACTGCTGGATGGATCAAAGACGGAAAATAAATTAGTTATCACTTTCAGTTAAAAGCTTGGGTTTGAAATTGGGATGAAGAGCCTTTGGGGGCGGTAGGGGCTATTATAAAATAATTTATAACACTAAAGAGAATTAATGTGGAAGAAAAAACAATAAATAAAAGTAATCATCTTAAGGGTGCTATTTGAGGCATCAAAGAGTGCTGGGGTGTACCAACAATTTTAGCGTGACATACTAATGTTATTTTAACTAACTCTTTCACTAGGAGTAATCGCGGAATTACTATGGGTGGTTTAAGAGACCACTACTTGCTTTCAGACACCTAGTGAGGCTTCACTTATTGAAGAAACTCAGGAAATAAAAGTATTAGTAGGCACACTTTCGATAACAATAGGCATGAAGCTATGATTGGCTCCACAAATTTCGGAACATTGGCCATAAAATAAACCGGGTCGGTTTATAAGGAATCTAGTTTGGTTTAGTCGTCCAGGAGTACCATCAACCTTCACACCCAGGGAAGGAACTGCTCAAGAGTGTAGGACGTCTGCGGCAGTAATTAGTACCCGGATTTGGGTGTTTATAGGTAGTACTGTGTGGTTATCTACTTCTAGAAGTCGGAAGTTACCTTCTGGTAATTCGTGGGTTGGGATTATGTAAGCATCGAATTCCACATTTAGAAAGTCAGAATATTCATAACTTCAGTATCATTGGTGGCCGATTGTTTTGAGGGTGATAGAGGGGTCTCTAACTTCGTCTAATAAGTAAAGTAGTCGAAGGGAAGGGAGGGCAATGAAAATTAAGGTAATTGCAGGGAGAATAGTTCAAATAACTTCAATGGTTTGTCCTTCTAAAAGATATCGATGAGTATAAGTATTAAAGAATAAAGTGAGTATTAAATACCCTACTAAAACAGTAATTATGACTAGAATGAGAAGAGTGTGGTCGTGAAAGAAAGTTAATTGTTCTATAAGGGGAGATGTTCTATCTTGGAAACCTAAGTTAGCTCATGTTGACATTAGTTTCTAATAAGAGGGTTAACCTCTATATATGGAGCTTAAATCCATTGCACTTATCTGCCATATTAGAAATTTAAAAGGGTTGGGAGTTCGGCGTAACTATGTTCAGCTGGAGGGAGGCTGTGGAATCATTCGATAGAAGAATTTATTTGCAGAGGGAAAGTTACTTGACGGTAGCTAATAATACTTTCTCAAACAATGAATATTAATATTAAAACTCCAACAAAAGAGATGGTAGATCCAACGGATGAAACTACATTTCACGCAGCGTAGGCATCTGGGTAATCAGAATACCGCCGCGGCATTCCCGCGAGTCCAAGAAAATGTTGGGGGAAGAAAGTTAAGTTCACCCCAATAAATATAACAGCGAAGTGGATTTTCAATCATTGAGGGTTGAGAGATAGCCCGGTGAATAGGGGAAATCAGTGAACTAACCCTCCTATAATGGCAAAGACGGCTCCTATAGAAAGAACGTAGTGGAAATGAGCTACGACGTAGTATGTGTCATGTAGAACGATATCAATGGATGAATTAGCTAAAACAACTCCGGTTAATCCTCCAATAGTAAATAAAAATACGAACCCAAGAGCTCATAACAATGAAGGGCTGTAGGTTAATTGAGTTCCATGAAGGGTTGCTAATCAACTAAAAATTTTAATTCCTGTAGGGACAGCAATAATTATTGTAGCTGCAGTGAAATAAGCTCGGGTATCGACGTCTATCCCAACTGTAAATATATGGTGTGCTCAAACAACAAAGCCTAGTAAACCAATCGCAAGTATGGCATAAATTATTCCTAAAGTTCCGAAAGCTTCCTTCTTTCCACTTTCTTGACTAATAATGTGAGAGATTATTCCAAACCCTGGTAAAATTAAAATGTAAACTTCAGGGTGACCGAAAAATCAGAAAAGGTGTTGGTAGAGAATCGGATCTCCTCCTCCCGCTGGGTCGAAAAAGGATGTATTTAAATTTCGATCCGTGAGAAGTATTGTAATGGCCCCAGCCAATACAGGGAGAGATAGAAGAAGTAAGATAGCTGTAATTAATACAGACCACACAAATAAGGGGATACGGTCTATTGTTATTCCTGTGGATCGTATGTTAATGGTTGTTGTAATAAAATTTACAGCACCCAAAATAGAAGAAACCCCAGCTAAGTGTAACGAAAAAATAGCGAGATCGACAGAAGCACCCGCGTGGGCAATCCCCGCGGAGAGCGGAGGGTAAACGGTCCAACCTGTCCCGGCTCCACTTTCTACTATACTTCTAGCGAGAAGGAGAGTGAGGGCTGGAGGGAGAAGTCAGAAACTTATATTATTTATTCGGGGGAAAGCTATATCAGGGGCCCCTAGTATTAAGGGAACTAATCAGTTTCCAAATCCTCCAATTATAATAGGCATTACTATAAAGAAAATTATGATGAAGGCGTGGGCGGTGACAATAACATTATAAATTTGGTCATCTCCAATCAGGGATCCCGGTTGTCCTAACTCAGCTCGGATTAAGAGTCTAAGTGAAGTCCCTACTATTCCTGATCAAGCTCCAAAAATGAAGTATAAAGTTCCAATATCCTTATGGTTTGTTGAGAAAAGTCATTGTCGCGGTAGAATGGCTGAGTTGAGGTGATAGACTGTAAATCTATTTAGGAGGGCAAATCCCTCTTCTACCAAGGTCTTATAGTCTAATAAAGATGCTAGGCTGCAATTCTAGAGATGTAAGTTTTACTAAGGCTTAAAAGATTAGAACTTTTATGGATAGCTTTGAAGGCTATAAGTTTTGTTAACTTAAAGCCTTACAAGATGGGAATGAGTAAAGGAGCAACGAGTAGACCAACGAGTGATAAGCTTAATAAGGTGAGCGTTAACGCTTGGAGGAGGGGCGAAAAGGGAGTTGCGGGCAATCATTTAGGTTGGGCGTGGGTGAGCATGAAAGCTGCATAGCCTATCCGTAGGTAGAAGTATAAAGTGCCTAAAGTAAAGATTACTATGAGGGTTACGAGCGCGGTGTAGTGGTGGTCTACTAAACTTTGGATAATTAGTCATTTGGGCAAAAACCCAAGAAATGGGGGCAAGCCTCCTAATGATAGTAAATTGCAAAATAAGGCAAGCTTAAGAACGGGGTTATTAATTGGGAGTCTGAAAAAATGGTTGATGTGGGAGAGTTGGTAGGCATGAAACAATAAAATAACTGCGGTACTTAGGAAAACATAAAATCCAAAGTAAGTGAGTCAATAGGACTCTCCTAGTAAAACAGCTGCGAGCATTCAACCCAAATGGTTGATCGATGAGTACGCTATAATCTTACGAAGAGAAGTTTGGTTAAACCCTCCAACCGATCCGGTTAGCACGCAGGTTACAATAATGATAAAACTAAATTGATTGGGAACTCAAATATAAGAAATTAATATTAGAGGAGCAATTTTTTGTCAAGTTATTAAAATTAGCCCATTGAACCAATCTAATCCTTCCATTACTCCGGGGAACCAAAAGTGGAACGGGGCGGCCCCCATTTTTAGTAATAAGGTTGATCTTATGGCAATGCTAAGGGGCAGGTTATTATGAAAATCAGAAAAAGTTAGATGGGTGTTTAAACTTAATAGAATCACTCTGAACAAAAGAACGGCAGAAGCTAGAGCTTGAGTTAAAAAGTATTTGAGTGCCGCTTCTGTGGCAAATTGGTTATTCATATTTGATATTAAAGGGATAAAAGAGAGGAGGTTAATTTCTAACCCCAACCAAGCTCCTATTCAAGACGTGGAAGAAACAGAGATTAAAGTTCCGGTGATGAGTGTAGTGTAAAATAATAATCGTGTCGGATGGTTCAACATTAGAAAGAGGCCGGGACCATAAATAGGGTATGAACCTATGAGCTTAGACTTAGCTTATCTTTCTGATACATTATAGTGTACGAAGCACAAGAATTTTTGATATTCTAAGAAATAGTTTAATTCTATTAAATGTAAATAGAAAGAGGAGTATGTACTCCATAAATAGGGTATGAACCTATGAGCTTAGACTTAGCTTATCTTTCCGTAATGAAAGTAAAACGATTTACATGATCTACTCTATCAAAGTAGTCCTTTTATCAGGCATTTCATT